ATCCAAAAAAATATAAAAACTAATGCCAAATCAAAATATTCCGAGGACTCTTCTGACAAAAATATGTAATTGTCAACAAAGTTGTTTCTTTTTTTATTTTTCTTCAAATCCAAAAAACTCTTCTTACTTCTACATAGGTCGTCGAGTCAGCATTGGATAAAAAGGGGAAATACCCATTTTTACAATAACAATAAGGGTTCAAAACCTCTGAATAGGAGTGTTCTCTATCCATAAAATATTTATTTTGAACCATCTCTATATTAACATAGAGGGTGAAAGAGTACCGCGCTGCGTCTAGACTTCAAACAGTTTGCTTTAACCATATTCATATTAATGGCCACACATTATTGGTTGATAGAGAATCAAAAAAAATTACCAATGGATCACGAAATGCTATGGTTCTTATCCATAATCTCTTAATTTATTCCGAAGTCATTCGTGAGATCGTGCACCTTTTTTTCTAGTTATAACGAAAAAGGTACAGCTGGTTGGATCCAGCATATTCTTGAAATAAACAACCCGCACACACTCCCTTTCCAAAAAAGATCAATACACCAAGCACTACACTTAGATTTATTAGATTTGTTGAAAAAATATCGGTATTAAACCCGAAACTCCCGGCGGATGGCCAATGGCCCAAAGAAACGAAAGAATCGGTTACATTTTTCATATGATCTCCTATAGACTAAATAGATAGACTAAAAAATCGAATAGAGTTCTTTTTGTATCACTTCGCCCCTCTTTTTTATTTTTTTCCTATTTTAAATAAAAAAAAGTATTTGATTTATGTGAACTATCCCCCTTGTGTCAATCCTTTGGACTCCGAAGGGGAAGGATGAAAGGGAATGGGTATACTAATCTCTCATCCACAAATCAAACCTTCCCACAGGTTATTTTGTCAACGAATAAGGAATTGTAGGAGTGAAATCTTAATAGAATTCGAAAAAAGAAAGAATTAGTTCAAGGCAAACAAATAGGGATTTTTCATATTAAACAAAAGGATTCGCAAACAAAAGCGCTAATGCTACGACCAGTCCATAAATTGTTAAAGCTTCCATAAAAGCTAGACTAAGCAATAGAGTACCTCGTATTTTTCCCTCTGCCTCAGGCTGTCTGGCAATACCCTCTACAGCTTGACCTGCAGCAGTCCCTTGACCAACTCCGGGTCCAATAGAAGCAAGCCCTACAGCCAACCCAGCAGCAATAACGGAAGCGGCAGAAATCAGTGGATTCATGATAAGTTCCCTCGTACCAAAAAAAGAAATGGTTAATGATACAATCAATCAACGAATTATGACTTAATAATTCCGTCGCTAGTATTTCGAAGTAACTAAGAACTTCGAGTTAACTTATGAAGTAATAGTATTAGTGAATAATTGGAGCTAGTTTTGTTTTTTGTTTCTGTTTCTATCCACAGAGTCTTTGTGAATCCATACGACTTTCGATCTTCCATTTCTTGGTTCCGAACTCTTAATTTCGTCCACCCTTTTCTGAATTTCATCTGTTTATTTAGTCAATTCACAGTCACAGGGAGACGGAAATGTATTGGTATTATAATCCCTGCCAAAATTCATAGGAGTCGGGTGGCAAATAAACTATCTCTTTAGTTCATATAGAATCAGTCAATATCTAATATCACATATACGTGTCTTTCTTCCATAACGTAAACCAAGCATTCATCTTAGATTCAATCGGATTGGAGAATCAATTATCGAAATATCTACAAGAGTTTACTTATTTTTAGTTTATAGCCATTCAATTACATATACCTACCCTCCCCAAACCAACCCATTTTTTATGAATTAGGTTTTTGTGTAAATTCGTTTTCTTTTTTTTTTTTCTTTTTCTTTATCATTATTCCAATGTATCCAATCTAAATGGACAAATTAGTTAGTCGAAATCATTGCATAGAAACATTATTATTTGATTGATCTAAGTTCATACAATTTGTTATTTATTATATTACTATTTTCGTTTGGTCAATCGTTGAATAAAACAACTGAAATGGGAATCCTTTGTTTTTTTTTTTATTTTATTTAAAATTGAATTCTTTTATTCAATTTATTTAATATTAAAAGTTAATCACACGTCCTAAATACAGGCATTCATATTGAATATTCTAATTCTTTTTTTATTTGAATATTGAACTTGAACTATTGAATAATGGGATAGAAAGCGAATATTCGTTGAGGAGAGGTATGATATTACGTGGACGAAAGAGAACTTTAGGAAAAAGATCTTTTCGATCTCTTTCCTTTTGTACACCTATCTAATATCGTAATTTTTGTGCTATTATTCTATATCGTATTCTATATCGTATATGGCCTAGTTGTATATTCCCTAAGTCAATTTTATTGAACCAAAGAAAAAAACCCGTTAGTTTGAAAAAACGATTTCAATGATGACCTTCCATGGATTCACCGATATAAGCCGCGGCTAAAGTTGCAAAAATAAGAGCTTGAATACCACTTGTAAATAATCCAAGGAACATAACAGGTATAGGAACCACTGAAGGTACTAAAGAAACTAGAACAACAACGACTAATTCATCAGCTAAGATATTCCCGAAAAGTCGAAAACTTAGCGATAGGGGTTTTGTAAAATCTTCTAAGATGTTAATGGGTAAAAGGATTGGAGTTGGTTGAATATATTTCCCGAAATAACCTAATCCTTTTTTTGTAAGACCCGCATAGAAATAAGCCACTGACGTGAGTAAAGCCAAAGCAACAGTAGTATTTATATCATTCGTGGGTGCGGCTAACTCGCCATGAGGTAATTGTATGATTTTCCAAGGTAAAAGAGCCCCCGACCAATTAGAAACAAAAATAAATAGAAACATAGTTCCAATAAAAGGAACCCAAGGGCCATATTCTTCTCCAATTTGCGTTTTACTAACATCTCGAATGAATTCAAGAACATATTCGAAGAAATTCTGACCCCCACTCGGAATGGTTTGAGGATTTCGAACAGCTATGGCGGCCGAACCTAATAAGATAGCAATTACAACCCAAGAAGTAATAAGTACTTGGCCGTGGACTTGGAAGCTCCCTATTTGCCAATAGAAATGCTGGCCTACTTCCACACCAGATACATCATATAACCCCTTTAGTGTATTTGCTAGAACATTCATATTCATATTGCCCTCGGAAAAAAAATCGAACTTTAGATTTGATTCAACCATCTCTTTGCCTACTTGAATCGGATATTTTGAATACCAACTAATAGTACAATTTTGAATAATAACTAATCACATGGTCTGCCAGTTTTTTTTATCTCTTTTTTGATTTTGATGAAATTCAGAAAGAGTAGTCGAGTCCATAAATCTATATCTATGGGATTTTCGAAGTCAATTATTTATCTTATTATTAATCAAGGATTTCGTATATAGCTAGAACGACCCTCACAAATTGCAAACACTAATTTGTTAAGAATTAATCGGATTGAAGATATAGCATCATCGTTAGCTGGAATCGAAAGATCTGCTAGATCGGGGTCACAATTTGTATCGGTTAAACAAATTGTTGGAATTCCCAAAGTGATACACTCTCGTAGCGCCGTATAGTCTTCGTGCTGATCGACGATGATTACAATATCGGGTAACTCTGTCATATATTTAATCCCGCCCAGATATGTTTGCAACCGGGATAATTGTCTTTTCAACACAGCTGCATCTCTTTTTGGAAGACGGTTGAGTCTTCCTGTTTTTTGTTCCATTCGCAAGTCCCTGAACCTATGAAGTCTCGTTTCTGTAGTGGACCAATTCGTTAACATGCCGCCGAGCCACTTTTTATTAACATAATGACACCGGGCCTTTATTGCAGCCCATGCTACTGAAGCAGCTGCTTTATTGTTGGTACCAACAATTAAGAATTGTTTTCCTCTACTTGCTGCATCAAAAACCAAATCACAAGTTTCTGATAAAAAACGAGCAGTCCGAATAAGATTTGTAATATGAATACCTTTACGCCTTGCAAAGATATAAGGTCTCATTTTAGGATTCCATTTCTTAGTACCATGGCCCAAATGAACTCCTGCCTCCATCATTTCTTCTAAATTTATGTTCCAATATCTTCTTGTCATTTCTCCCCCCGCCCCCCCTTTGCCTTAAAAAAAAAGAGAGGAGGAGCCTTGAACTGAAATATAAAATTGTTCCAAGGGAACCTTCGGCTCTACCGTAGATTGGCTATAGATACATAACCCAAGCCATTATTCTTTTCTATTCATTAGTCTTTTTATTACTAAATCAAATGACTGCACCAAATCAAAGAAAAAAGAAAGTAGTGAAAGGAATGACGCCCTTCTTCCCCGAAAGCCTAGAAGTAAGCCATAACTCTTAACGATGCAAGGAACAGCTATCGTTTTGTTCCCAAGTCCAAACACGGGATGAGACTTACCAACTGATCCTAGTGGCTTTGGGTCAGGTCACGAACGATAGGGTAATAATTCATTAGCAGAAAGAGGTCTACCACTCTAAACTAAACCAATAGAGCTACTTATAAATGAAAACCTATCAAAGCTTTTCGGCAAGAACAATTCCTGTTGTAAGAAGTTCCGCTGACCTGGATGAAAGCGAAAAAGAATACCCATATTTAGGTTTATGTCATTTGATTCATGCTTTTTTAAAGCAATTAAATGCTTTGGGAATTCTATATTCTATAAAAGGATCTTTCATCTGCTAAATATATGGATTACAGAAAGAATGTCTCAATTTACGAAATCGATTTCTAACTTTAGCATGATAGGGCTTAGTATTATTAGAAGAAGACGAAACGGTAAGTTTATCCTGGGAATATGTCAGTTTATCCTGCAAAGTTTAAGTTTGATCATCGAAGTCTTTAGATAGAGAGAAGATCTGTTGTTTTTCAATCTCAGATAAATATTTAAACCAAGCCTTGCTCTCCATTTTTTTTTTGAATTTAGATTATCTATTCATTAGAGATACCCTATCATAATATGAAAACGAAGGTATCTACACGGTCATTTGTATGGTACATATTCGAATATATTATTTTTGAATTTTTGTGGTACTCTTGTCATGTATATGAGTATTCTTGTCATGTATATGAGTATCACCGCCTCCAACCATACCATGAGTTAAACACTCTCCAGCTTCGTATAAAGGAAAAACACTAATTCATTCTAAAAAACACTAATTCATTCTATATGTGTTCGACAGAGGGATATTTCAATCACCAGAATCACTCTAGATTACTAACTTATGCATACTGACCTACATAAAGTTGACCTCATAGCAGAGGCTTTTGTGGAAAGTTTTAGAGGTGTGTAAGCATGGGCCAGATATTACCCTATAGGGTCAATTAATAGATTAACTACTTTTACTTTTACAAGTGAACTGGACAACTAAGGTGGATTAATAACATAAAACTATGAAATAATGGATGTTTAGTCTCTACTTGATGTGGTCGGATTGAGAAAGCAAGAAGATAAGGTGTGTAGCCGGTATAACTATGGGCGTGCAATCTGCTATCTCACTTCACGCTTCCAAGCAAGCCCACTCCGCCCAATATCAAGCAAACATCATCCCCAAAGACCTCTCTAAAGTAGGTCCAGGCCCAGAAAAGCAGTCCAATCGTTTGGCTTTGGCCTTGGTTGGTATCCAAGGAACATCGCGTGGATGCGCGGGTGGGTTCCTCAGTAAGCCTGGTCAAGTCCAGCTCATCAACAACATCTTCTTCCTCCCTTTCGGTCGTTCCCACAGGTAACTCTAACACAGACAGCGCCATCTCATGGAAAACAACCAGCTCCATTTTCAAAATCCAAGCTCCCCCTTCCCTTCCTTCGCTCCCCCCATTTCTTTTACTGGTTTATGGAAAAAGGAAACAATAAATGCAGGTTATTTATATATATATAAATCTCCGTTGACAATAATGTTCTTGATTTGAATTTGTGGTACTTGTTGGCAATTAAATGATGTTTCTTACATCTGAGGTATCCTAAATGCGAGCTAGATATGCTGACTGATTTCTGGTCTGTCTCATGATCACTATTCAGAGGAAGGAGAGCAAAATGAAAATTTTTCTCATAATGTCACGAACAAGGAAAAGGTTATTGCAAAATGATAGCTCAGGAAGGAGCATGTAACTAAAAAACTCTCCTTATCCAGAAAGCGTAAGGGCTTTAACTTAATTAAGTCCATACTAAATGTGTAAGGTGAGTGTCAAGCTGCCCGGATCTGTAAGACGTCATCCCGGAGAGGTGCGAGGAGGCTTATTTCTTTTTAGGAGGAGAGAGAGAGGGAAAAAGGGCCTCTAGAGAGGAATAGTGTAGAGGGAGTAGTGGGTGTACTGGCTTGGGGTAGGAAAGCGCTATGCTGTCGAGTGACGATTGGCCGAGGGGACTTCCATCATGTAGCTGGGTACAAATAAGCCGGGTAAAGACCAGTAGGCGGGGCATTAGCCTAGTGCCAGTGGGATATGTAAGATCACATGGTTTTGTCCTGGTCAGCTTTGAGCTGTCGAGTGACGATTGCTCTATCTCTTAAGAAAGAGGAGTACTCTCTGACGGATTCGCGCTATTATTGCTCCCTATTCTTGAAGGGGTGATCGGGATTAAGCCGCGTGGCGATACCCGCGAAAAAGAAAGTCCTATTCGCTCTTTGCTTTGGGGTGGGCGTTTCCTTTCGTACTCAAATCCGTACGGGGAAAGGACAATTATTCAGCAAAATCTAGTGGATGGGGTTCCATATTCATGAAAAGCCAGGTTTGAACCATGGTACGGAACCAAGACAAGAATTATTACTAATAATAAGAAGGGGCCTTAAGCATAATAAGAAAGGGTTAAGGGCCTCTAACGCCTATAAATAGAAAATAGAAGCTTCTTTCTCTATTTGGCAAACCAAAGGGAGATGGATCCAGCTACTGTATCAAGACTTTCTCAAATAGATCAAGAAATCCAACGCGTGGCGAACGCCAAGCTCCAGCAGGAGCAACTTATGGGTCTCTTCTGGGAACACATGCCTCCCGTAGATCCTGACGAAATTGGGAGAAGGATGCTAGCTATTCGGGATAGCATTCGTGAGCTTGATGAAAGGAAGAGGGAGCTGCTTGAAGAAAGAGATGCACTCATTGTGCAGGGGGCCCAGAACAACCGTAGGGGAAATCGAAACTAGAAGATCTATACGATTTAAATAAGTAGTCCTGCATGGCTTTCTTTGTTATTTTTCATGTTGTTCTACGTCTTTAATATGTTTTTAGTTAAGTTTCTAATGTAGTGTTTAGTTGTTTCGCTGCTTTGTTTGCGTGTGCGCAAGTGGGTGTACTTCCCATGTATGTAACGGCTAGTAATTAATTAATTATTAATGAATAAAAATGAATAAAAAGTTCTGGGCTGCTTGTGGGCTTCCATGCCTCGCAGACTTTTAAGAAAAATTCCCTTTTCTTTCTCAAGCTATCGATTGAACTCTTTACTAGAAGCTCTCTTTCTAGCCAAGTGAGTGGATTAATCGCGTAATACTAATCTTAGCATACCAAGGGGCTGCCCTGAGCTACTTAATCGATCCAGGCAAGAACCGAGCTACCCTTATCGCACCGAGTCAGTACCAACAAACCAAGATAAGCATGAATACAAGCACAAAGAGTTTTCAGTGCTCTGCTCCTCCCTTTGATTTTGTGGTATCTTGTACCTTTGACAGCAGGATAGGATATCAGTAAAAGGGATACGAGTCCCTCTACCAACCCAGACTCTATCGAATCGGAAGCAGTGCACACTTTAACTTCCGATACTATCGTTCCTTCTTCTTTTTCAATGACAAGACAAGGCGTGGGCAAAAGAACAGGGGAAGGGCTAGTTACGTGCCATTATTAAAATCTTTGGCATGTAAAATAGTCAATGGGTTCCGAGGGACAATTACAACTTGAATTCTGCGGCCACATATCTGTATATAAAACAGGACTTTCCGTTCCTTTGTAGGACCCCCTTCTCCCCCCCCGTTCGCCTTCGAGGGTTACGTCTTCTTTCGTATGCACCCGCTGCGATTGAACTTTGGTATAGTCTTCTGTACTCAAGGGTTTTAGCTTTCTTCGCCAGCGTCTTATGTAGCGGTCGGCCTTATAAAGCTCGCTAAGCTTCGCTTCCCTCCCCCCTTCCCTTATTAAGTGGAAAATAGTAGTCGGCATTCTGTTCTTTATATTATAGTCGTAAGGGGCTTCCTCAGAAAAAAAAGTAAGGAAGGAGGCATTTGAAAGGCCGACCACTATATCATAAGACATTGTGGTGTAAAACCGACGACTACATGGCTCTATACACCAAGTCATGAGCTATATCGAAGCCAAGCCGCCGTCTATAGGCGAAGCGACCAAAGCCCGACGAAGGCCTATGCTACAGTAAAAAGTACGTTAAGGTTACAAAGTAACACTTAGCCATATACAAATGCAAAGGGAAAGGCGTAAGTACGGAGTAACGTCAGTGTGGATATAGACTAGACGGAGTCTTAAACTAGGGACCGAGACTACACTAAGGAACAAGGAAGTTTGACTGAGCAACGAAGTCAAGGAACGAAGCTGCTTCTCTAATAGTCCCCCGAAGGGCGAAAAAGGGCTTGTAATTTCATTTTTTTCTATTAAAAGAGAGGGGGGCTTCCAGTTCTTAGGAAAAGTCGTACAAGGCAGCTCACGTACGGTTCTCGGGAGCCGAGCCCCAGCACGGGGGCTTAGGTCAACACTTATATAATAGCCAGTCATCAATTGCAAGCGGGCAAGATGGTGATAAATTGCGATTGGTCTAAACCTTTGCCTAGCCACTTATTGCGACCTGCCCATACATACTAAGACCTTGTTCACACGGCGAAGAAAGGCCGAATGGAAGGAAGGGGGCAGTCAGCTGGCTGTTTCTTGGCCGCGCCCCCCTGCTTATAGATACGAGATACTTGCTAAATTTTAAAATAGGGAATTGCATACCATTAGTCGATATACGTATAGGAACATGGGTACATGATATTGAATGTCATCCAGCTCGAGCCGCAAGAACTTTTACTAAAATAATGAAGTGAACCCCTTCTTAGAAAGAAGTAAATCCTATAAATCATTGTTATCATATATCGTGGAAATTCTGTGAAAGGGAAGAATCAACAAATTTTCTCTGGTGAAACAAAATATCTCTCATTTTCGCCTCGAATAGATTATTTTTTTTTGTTTTCAAAGGAATCTTATTATGTTGTTTTGAAGGGTGCACTAATCCTTTGAACCCAGTCCCGACAGGTATCATCCCCCCCAAAACAACGTTCTCTTTCAGACCTTTCAACCAATCGATACGCCCCCGGAGAGCTGCCTTTGCTAAAACTCGAGCAGTTTCTTGAAAACTTGCTTCAGATATAAAACTTTGGGTATTGAGAGATGCTCTTGTTATTCCCAATAAGATGGCTCGGTAACAGATCGGTTCTTCCAAAGCGCGTCCCGTTCGTTCTGCTCGTAACAATGCGATTAGTTCGCCGGGTGAAAAAACATTAGACATTCTGTCTTCTGAAACCAATACTTTTGATGTTATTTGACGTACAATAATTTCTATATGCCTATTATGAATCTGCACCCCCTGGGATCGATAAACCTTTTGGATCTTATTGACCAAAGAGATACGACTTTGCACTATAGTTAGCTCAGCACTAATAAAGAATCCCCAAGGAATTCCAAGAATTCTTGTTATACATTCGTTCCAACCCTCAATCCTCTTTTCTAGATTCATCGATATTGAATCGATCGAGCGCGCTTCGAACACTTGTTCCACTTTTGGAAGACCCTGCGTTATGTCCCCAGATCTCGACTTTTCATATATAAATGTAACTAATGTATCTCCTTCATAAACGATTTCCCCATAATTGCCATGAACGGTTGCTCCCGGGGTGGCCAAATAAGGCTTAGCTGATCGTATTACTACGGAATCGGCTTGAACAAAGATAACCTGACCCGATTTTAGATGTGGTCCGTTTTTGGCTATACACACATTTTCACAAATAAACTGTCCAAGGCTAATTATTGTAGACGTCTCTTCACAATAATTGTGACGGAGAAAATACCAATTCAAATTGAATGGATTGAAAAGAATCTTACTGCATGCGTCGGGATTATAAAATTTCCCACTTTGACTTTCATCCATTGAATAATATTGAATTACTTGAAAAGTCCGTTTGAAATTGTCAGGTTGCAAATAGTTAGTTAACAAGATTTGATTGTGAGTTATTAAGTGGGAAAATAAAAAAAAATTCTCAATTGGGGGGGCTGATCCTAAAGGGCCCAACGAATTCCTAATTGGAATTAGGGGATCCCTTTGATCACTTGATTCTTTTATTCCATTGTGATATTTTTGATCGTTGAATGGACCCATTCGAGAACAGTTGGATGATAACAAAATGATCAATGGTTGGAATTCCTTATTTCTATTCAACAATGTATGAATAGTTCCTTGATTGGGGTTAAGGAATTGTTGAATTCTTGTCTTTGAATAGGAATATATAGAACAAAACGGATTGATATTGATGTAATCTGATCCATTATCAGAGAGCAATCCTAAACCCGAGGGATCCTTCCTTTTTCCCATATAGGAAATAGGGGATTTCGCCAAGTCGATTCTTAGGAAATGTCGAATCAAACCATTTATCCTTATTTCAACAAAAGAAGCCCGTGCTTCTTCGCCAGAAGAACTTTTTTTGTCTTGGTCCCAATTCAATACTAAACAAGTCCGAACTAATTGAAGAGTTGTGTCATAAATTCCTCGAATCGGTTTGCCCTTTCCATAAAGCATATAATTGATAACTCGAAGTTGCACAATATCCCTTTCCTGCAACATATCGGGAGGGAAAAGTGTTGCTAAATTTAGACCGTCCGCTATTTCATATGTGACGACAGGGCGAACCAAAACAAAATGCTTTTTTTTGCTAGGTGTAATCCGTTGGACATACATCCAATTTTTCATTTTTTGAAATTCCTTGGAATTTCCTTTTCCCCTTCCCGGTGGTATCAAAACGCCGCTATGCCGGGATATCGTATCTATTTCTCCAGGAAAATGTATATCTCCAGAAAAAATTGTAAGTTCAATTCTTTTTTTTTTTCTCTCCACCCGGACCAACCCGCCTACCCGGCTTCTTAGATTTAAAGTGATTTGTGTATCTACCCCAATGAGACTATTGTTCCGTACCATTATGGAAGAAGATCCAGGTAAGATATGAACTTCCTCGGGAATGAAAAAAAATCGATCTACTTTCATTTGGTATTTTGGCCTAAATTCCTTGACTCTTCGATACTCAATCGAATCTTCTTTTTTAAGGATTGAATGCATTCCTAAAGTCCCATATTTAGTAATTCCCGAATTCTTTCTTCGATACCGAGGATCGTCGAAATAAGAAAGAATACAATTTCTACGGAAAATACCATTTATGGGGGGTTCAGTCGAGATACCCAGAGGGGATATTAGTTCGTTCTCGCACGATTGGAGTGGAATAAAAAATCTATTTCTTCGCCTCTTTGACAATAAATCTGAATTCTCGCGTAGAATGGACGGATATATGAGATTAGAATGAGCAGTACATATGACTTGATTAAGTTGTGAATAATCAGGAATGCTACCTTTTTTTTTACCAAAAAAATCCGAACTAAAGCATTTTTCTCTCTTAGTTACCGAGAGGTTAGAAGTATATCTTTGCTTGACAGAAAGAGAATGCGTGCTCGTTTGATCTTGATCCTTGTGAAGGGAAAGGGAGACTGGACTGGAGCTACCTAATAATATCCATAAATGACTTGTTTTTGGTAATAGATGCACATTACCGTATGTAAATTCAGGCGCATGATCGACATCGGTACTCCAGTGCATTTCCCCGTCTGAGTCGGAATAAATATATTTGCGAACCTTGTCTTTCAAATTCAAAGTGGACGTTCCCGCGCGAATCTCAGCAATCACTTGCTCTGATTCTACATATTGATCATTTTGAACTAAAAGAAAACTTTTGGGTGGAATATTCACATTATGTAGAATATCTTCCCCCTCAATAGTTACATACAAGTCTATAGAACATAGAAAGGCAGGATGACCGTGACGTGTACGTGTCGGATGAACCAAATCCTCATTAAATTTGATTTTTCCATTAGAGGGCGCTCTCACATGTTCTGCAGTACCTCCCGTGAATACTCCGCCGGTATGAAAAGTTCTTAATGTTAATTGAGTACCCGGTTCTCCAATCGATTGGCCTGCAATAATACCTACAGCCTCCCCCAACTCAACCAGATCCCCATGAGTGGGACTCCGCCCATAGCATAATCGACAGATCCAAGATGTACTCCTACAGGTAAAGGGAGTTCGAATAGATATTGGTTGTAGTCGCAAGGTTATGAATCGATTTACAAGTTCAACCCCGATGTCTTGCTTTTGAGTGGCAATACAACGCGGACCCATATATATATCATCCGCTAATACGCGACCAATTAATGTTTGAATAAAGATCCTTTCCGGCATTATCCCATTTCGAGGACTCACAGAAATACTCCGGGGGGTCCCAC